ATGCAACGATGATTCTTTTCTACTAATCACAAAGACATCGGTACTTTATACTTCATCTTTGGAGGTTGAGCTGGAATAGTAGGAACCTCATTAAGATTAATCATTCGAGCTGAACTAGGTCAGCCAGGAACACTTATTGGTAATGATCAAATTTATAATGTTGTAGTAACAGCCCATGCATTTGTAATAATTTTCTTTATAGTAATACCTATTATAATTGGAGGATTTGGAAATTGACTAGTTCCATTAATATTAGGAGCCCCAGATATAGCTTTTCCTCGTATAAACAATATAAGATTTTGACTTTTACCCCCGTCTCTAACTCTACTCTTAATAAGAGGAATAGTTGAAAGAGGAGTGGGAACTGGTTGAACAGTTTATCCTCCTCTGGCTGCTGCAATTGCTCACGCAGGAGCTTCAGTTGATATGGGTATTTTTTCACTCCACTTAGCAGGTGTTTCATCTATCCTAGGAGCAGTAAACTTTATAACTACAGTCATTAATATACGATCGTTTGGTATATCAATAGATCAAATACCTTTATTTGTGTGGGCCGTTTTTATTACAGCAATTTTATTACTTCTATCCTTACCAGTATTAGCAGGAGCAATTACAATACTTCTTACAGATCGTAATTTAAATACATCCTTCTTTGACCCAGCTGGAGGTGGAGATCCAGTTCTCTATCAACATTTATTTTGATTTTTTGGTCATCCTGAAGTTTATATTCTAATTCTTCCAGCCTTCGGTATAATTTCTCACATTGTAAGACAAGAATCAGGTAAAAAAGAATCTTTTGGGACATTAGGAATAATCTATGCTATATTAGCCATTGGTATTTTAGGATTTGTCGTATGAGCTCACCACATATTTACAGTTGGAATAGATGTAGACACCCGGGCCTATTTCACATCTGCCACAATGATTATTGCAGTACCCACAGGAATCAAAATTTTTAGTTGACTAAGAACACTTCATGGAGCTCAAATTAACTACAGACCTTCTCTAATATGAGCCCTAGGATTTATTTTTTTATTTACTGTAGGAGGGTTAACAGGGGTGGTTTTAGCTAATTCTTCAATTGATATTATTCTTCACGACACATATTACGTAGTCGCTCATTTTCATTACGTTCTATCCATAGGTGCTGTATTCGGTATTTTTGGAGGAATTGCCCATTGATTTCCGTTATTCACGGGCTTATCACTAAATCCACGATGAATAAAAATTCACTTTTCAATTATATTTATTGGAGTAAATACAACCTTCTTTCCCCAACATTTCTTAGGTTTAAATGGAATACCCCGACGATATTCAGATTATCCAGATGCTTTTACAACATGAAATATTGTCTCATCAATAGGTTCTATGATCTCTTTTACTGCAGCTTTAATATTTATAGTTATTATCTGAGAAGCATTGACATCTAACCGACCAGTCTTATTTTCCCCTTACCTGCCATCATCAATTGAATGAAATCACACTTACCCTCCTGCGGATCATTCCTATATAGAAATTCCATTAATCTCTAACTTCTAAATAAATTATAGGATTTTTACTCCTAAAAGAAATCTCTTTTAGAAACCAAATGGCAACATGAGCTTATTTAGGCCTCCAAGATAGAGCTTCTCCCTTAATAGAACAGTTAATTTTTTTCCATGATCATATTATATTAATTCTCATCCTTATTATCACTTTTGTAGGTTATATATTATCTACAATCTTATTTAATTCATATATTAATCGATATATATTAGAAAATCAAACTATCGAATTAATTTGAACCTCTATCCCCGCTATTATCTTAATTTTTATTGCCCTACCTTCCCTACGGTTGCTTTATTTACTAGATGAAGTAAATAACCCCTCTATAACTTTAAAAACAATCGGACATCAGTGATATTGAAGATATGAATATTCAGATTTTCTTAATTTAGAATTTGATTCTTATATAATTCCATCTAATGAATTAAATACATCTAATTTTCGCTTACTAGACGTAGATAATCGAACCGTAATCCCAATAAATACTCAAATCCGAATTATCATTACAGCTGCTGATGTGATTCACTCTTGAACAGTTCCTGCTTTAGGTGTAAAAGCAGACGCTATTCCAGGCCGTTTAAATCAAACTAGATTCTTAACAACACGACCTGGATTATTTTTTGGTCAATGTTCAGAGATTTGTGGGGCCAATCATAGATTTATACCCATTGTAATCGAAAGAGTATCTACAAATTCTTTTTTAAATTGAATTTCCTCTTCATTAGATTCACCCGATGACTGAAAGTAAGTATAGGTCTTTTAAACCTATTATAGTAATACGCCTACTTCTGGTGACCAAACAAAAATTAGTTAATTCATAATACTAGCTTGTCATGCTTGAGTAATCTTATAGATATTTTTGAATGCCACAAATAAGTCCCCTTATGTGACTTCCACTTTATTTCTTTTTTCTTTTTAGATTAATTTTATTTTTAATGTTAAATTATTTTATTAAACCTTATGAGAATATCAACTCCCCTAAACTATCAAATCAAATTGACCAGCCTTTCTGAAAATTATAGCTAATTTATTTTCAATTTTTGAGCCTTCTTCAAGAATTTTTTATTTATCTATTAACTGAATGTCAACCTTACTAGGTTTGTTATTTATTCCTTATATATATTGAACCTCACCTTCTCGATGATCTTTACTATGAAGTAAATTAACTCTTACTTTACATAAAGAGTTTAAAGCCTTATTAAGGCCGTCACATATCGGAGTTTCTACTTTATTTGTTAGTTTATTTTCTCTTATTTTGTTTAATAATTTTTTAGGACTTCTTCCATATGTATTCACAAGATCAAGTCACATAGTTATAACATTAGCTCTATCTTTACCTCTTTGACTAACTCTTATAATTTTCGGATGAATGAACCATACTCAACATATATTTGCCCATCTAGTTCCGCAAGGAACTCCATCTATTTTAATGCCCTTTATAGTATTAATTGAAAGTATTAGAAACATTATTCGACCAGGAACTTTAGCAGTGCGACTAGCTGCCAACATAATCGCCGGACATTTACTTCTTACTTTACTAGGGGGAGTAGGACCATCATTATCGTTAACTATTTTATCTTTTTTAATCTTTAGTCAAATTTTGTTACTAATTTTAGAATCTGCTGTAGCAATTATTCAATCATATGTATTTGCTGTTTTAAGCACTTTATACACTAGAGAAATTAACTAATGACATCATCTCACGGACATCATCCATATCATTTAGTAGACATAAGACCATGGCCGTTAACAGGATCTATTAGAGCTATAATACTAACTACCGGATTAGTTAAATGGTTCCATCAATATAATATAAATCTACTCATTTTAAGATTTATTGCAACATTATTAACAATAATTCAATGATGACGAGATATTACACGTGAGGGCACATACCAAGGTCTTCACACTTCTATCGTTATTAAAGGTCTACGATGGGGAATAATTCTATTTATTGTTTCAGAAGTATTATTTTTCTTTTCATTTTTTTGAGCTTTTTTTCACAGAAGTCTTTCTCCAACAGTTGAAATTGGCATAAATTGACCTCCATTTGGTATCCAGCCTTTTAACCCGTTCCAAATTCCCCTATTAAACACAACTATTTTACTATCCTCAGGAGCTACAGTAACATGAGCTCATCATGCCATTATAGAATCTAACCATAGTCAAGCTATTCAAAGTCTTGGGTTAACTATTGTTCTTGGAGTTTATTTTACTGCCCTTCAAGCTTTTGAATACTTAGAAGCCTCATTTACCATTGCAGATTCAGTGTTTGGTTCAACTTTTTTTGTCGCTACTGGATTTCATGGCTTACATGTAATTATTGGTTCTTCATTTTTATTAATTTGTTTTTTACGTTTATTTAACTGCCATTTTTCATCTAACCACCACGTAGGATTTGAAGCTGCTGCATGATATTGACATTTTGTAGATGTAGTTTGACTATTTTTATATGTATTTATTTATTGATGAGGTGGGTAATTTTCTTAATATATTAAGTATATTTGACTTCCAATCAAAAAGACTAGAACTTCTAGAGAAAATAATGTATATATTATTACTTATCACATTAATTACCTTAATTATTTCTAACTTAGTTATGATTATTTCTTCAATTTTATCAAAAAAAACAATTATAGATCGAGAAAAAATTTCCCCATATGAATGTGGATTTGATCCTAAAGAATCAGCTCGATTACCATTTTCATTACGATTTTTTTTAATTGCTGTAATTTTTTTAATTTTTGATGTAGAAATCACTCTTCTTCTTCCGATTGCTTCAACATTGACCATTACTAACATTTTTTCTTGAATAACGACAGGAACTTTATTTTTAATTATCCTTCTTCTTGGGTTATACTATGAATGAACTCAGGGGGCTTTAGAATGGTCAAGATAATAATAAGACTATAGTCAATATTTATGACATATGAGTTGCATTCATAAAGAGTTTAATTTAAACTAGTTTTAATTTTGTTAGAAAGCGAAATACTTGCACTTAGTTTCGACCTAAGCTTTGGCCTTTAGGCCTCTAATAATTAATAGAAGCCAAAGAGAGGCATATTATTGTTAATAATATCATTGAATTTTTATATTCCTATTAAGTGTATTGGAGTATTAAAGAAAAAAGGAAAGCTTCTAACTTTTACTTAAGCGGTTAAATTCCGTTTATACTCCTATTTTTATAGTGTAAACTAACACGTTACATTTTCATTGTAAAACTGAAATACTTATTTTCTAAAAATACCAATTCTTTTCTTAATTATACATATTAATTATTTAGAGTATATAACTACATCATAGGTGCCACAAACCAACATTTTTTTTAAACTATCTAAACTTATATTTACAGATATAACTATCTCTTTTGCAGCTTCAATGCAATATTCTTTATAAATTATATAAATTTTATATATAGACAAATAAAACAATAATAACCCTAATGACAAATATTTTTATATAAACTTTTACACTGTTAAGTTGAATTTTATTTAATATAATAAATATTTTAGAAAATAACAAATAAATTCCCTGGGATCCAAAATACTCATATCAACCCTTGTCTCCTCTTTTTTGTAAAATTTCCCCGGCCAATAAACTAACTTTCCTATTTTTATAAGAACTTAAAAAAGGTAAAAACCATATAGATCCCGACAAAACTACAAAACTATAAACCCTTATTCTCTTTAAATTATTAGTTACTCTTATTATATTGAATATATACCCTAGCACTCCTCCTGTAATACTAATAATTATTACAAGACTTTTTATAATCCCTCTTAAACAAATTATCATAGGATCTGGAAAAATTAATCATGATAAAATTGCCCCACCAAATACCGCTCCTAGACCTAAAAAAGTTATAGAACTCCCCATAACATAATCATTATCCCTAATTCCTCTCATTGGTCTAGATTTAAACCTCCCTCTTAAACTATAGTAAATTAACCGCCCAGTGTAAGCAACAGTTAGGCCAGTTGAAACAACGTATAAAATAAATGCAATAAAGTTAATTCATCTTATAAAAGCCACCTCTAAAATTAAATCTTTAGAGTAAAACCCAGCTAAAAATGGAAATCCACATAAGGCTAAGTTAGCAACTGTTATATAAGAAACCCTTAGTGGTATATAATTAACCAATCCTCCTATGAATCGAATATCTTGGTAATCTCCTACGCTATGAATTACAGCTCCTGCACATATGAAAAGTAAAGCCTTAAATAATGCATGCCTAAGTAAATGAAAAAAAGCCAACTCAACATACCCTAAAGATAAAATTCTTAATATAACCCCCAGCTGCCTTAAAGTTGATAAAGCAATAATTTTTTTTAAATCATACTCAAAATTTGCTCCTAATCCTGCTATAAACATAGTTAAACAAGAAATAATAAGTAACATACTTTGAATATTAGAACAAATTAACGCAGGAGAAAACCGAATTATTAAATAAACTCCCGCAGTGACAAGGGTAGATGAATGAACTAAGGCCGATACAGGAGTTGGGGCTGCCATGGCAGCCGGTAATCACGCAGAAAAAGGAATTTGAGCTCTTTTTGTTATAGCCGCTAATATTAAAAAAAATTTAAATATTATTCAATTATCATTTATATACATACTGTAAATAAAAAAATTTCATCCACCCAATCTAGATATTAAACCAATACTTAATAAAATAGCTACATCCCCGATTCGATTAGAAAGAATGGTTAATATTCCTGCATTAGCCGATTTTTCATTTTGATAAAAAATTACTAAAGCATAAGAAACCAACCCTAGCCCATCTCATCCTAATAAAATCCTGATTAAATTAGGTCTCAAAACCATTATTATTATAGATAATACAAACATTAAAACAAGATATATAAATCGATTAAAATTTTTATCATCTTTTATATATCTTCCTCTATAAAATATAACACTTCTAGAAATTAGAAACACAAAACATAAAAAAAACAAAGAAATTCAATCCAAGATTACTGTAAACACAATTCCAGAAGAATTTAAACTTATTATTTCTCACTCAATTACCTCTCTTATATTTTTTCTTAATTTTAAAACTGCTCTAACCCCACAATAGATAGAACTCAATCCTAAAAATACTATTCTCACTTCATGTATAGAAACTTTCCAAATCATTCTTATATTCATTACTTTTTAAACATAACTTTTATTTAAGAAATTCACTTTAATTTATTAACATATAACTACATTTGAATTTAAAATTAAACTATTTAAAGGGAATCAATGTAAAAATAGTACCAAATATTCATGGACTTTACCAGAACAACAAGAATACAAACTATTATAAACTACCCCGTGTTGACTTAAACTATATATATATAAAGTATATGCTGCCCTAAAAAAAGATAAAATACTTAAACCAATTATTCTTAAATTTCTTCACCTTACAACCCTAATAATTAAATTGATTTCTCCTAATAAATTTAAAGAAGGAGGACTAGCCATATTTCTAACTCTTAATAAAAACCACCATAACCCTATTCTAGGTATAAAAGACAATAAACCCTTTCTAATTAACAAACTACGACTTCCTACTCGCTCATAAATTATATTAGCTAAACAAAATAAACCCGAGGAACAAAGTCCATGACCTACTATAACAATTACACCTCCACTTAGTCCTCATAAACTAAAAATTATAATACCACAAAGTACTAATCTTATATGTGCTACAGAAGAGTAAGCAATTAAAGATTTAATATCAATTTGTCGTATACATATAAACCTAATAATTGCTCCCCCCAACAATCCTAAAGTTATTCAAATTCAAGAAAAATCTTTACCAATTTGTTGAAAAATAATTATAACTCGAATTATACCATAACCACCTAATTTTAGTAACACACCAGCTAAAATTATTGAACCAGCAACAGGTGCTTCAACATGAGCTTTAGGTAGTCATAAATGAAATATATATATAGGTAATTTTACTAAAAATGCTCATACACTAGCAAAATATCAAACAATAATTATATAATCTAACGTATCCACCGACTGTCTTAATATAATAACTAACCTTCCATTAACATATAAATAATAAAGTAAAGACACCAATAAAGGTAAAGAAAAAGTTAAAGTATAAAAAAGCATATAAATACCAGCCTGAATTCGTTCAGGTTGGTACCCTCACCCTAAAATTAAAATTAAAGTAGGGATCAAAGATATTTCGAAACTAATATAAAATAATAAATAATCTAAAGAACTAAAAGTAATTACTAACGAAAATAAAAGCACTAAATTTACAAAAATAAATCTTGATTCAAAAACTTTAAATATTTTAACTTTTTGACTTGACAAAATAATTAAAGATATAATTCATAACCTTAAATAAATCATAATATAGCTAATGTAATCAATACCAAACACTCTCCCTATATTTCTTACATAAAAATTATGATAACAATTTAACCCGAAAATAAATCTTAAAAAAAACAAACCTAACTGAACTTCTTTCCAACACTTGAATTTTATCAACAAAATTAATGGAAAAATAAATTTTAACATTCTAATAAATTAAACCTTCTAAACCGATCATTACCATGGCTTCGAACAATTATTACTAACAATGATAGACCTAAAGCCCCTTCACAAGCTCTTAAAGTTAAAAAAAACAAAGAAAAATACACCTCACTTCCCATTATAGTTACCTGTATTCTTAACAACCAAAACACCCCTAATATTATAAACTCCAATCTTAATAAAGAATTTAGTAAATGCTTATAATGCCTAATAAATTTTCACAAACCACAAAAAATTATAAAAAAAGCTCTCACTACACTTAATTCACTAAAATTTATCATTAGTTTTAATAGTTTAAACGAAAACTTTGGTTTTGTAAACCAAAAATGAATTTTTTTCTTAAAACTTCAGAGAAAAAATTACTTTTATCTTTAATTCCCAAAACTAATATTTTATCTTAAACTATTCTCTGATATGACATTACTCACTATTCCATTAACACTTATATTTTCCTTATTATTTTCTCGACTTCAACACCCTCTATCTTTAGGGTTGACATTATTGTTACAAACCATTGTAATCTCAGTTACTACAGGTATTTATACTTATTCCTTTTGATTCTCCTATATTTTATTTATAATTTTTTTAGGGGGTATATTAGTCCTATTTATTTACGTAGCCTCATTGGCCTCAAATGAATCATTTTCATTTTCCTTAGCAACTTTCACCTTTTATTTTTTATTTTTTTTATTTCTAACAATTATTTTTTTAATATTAGATCCAATTTTTAGATCTCATTTGTCCGTCTTACCCACTTCATCAATTAATTTTAATTCATCAACTCCCTTTATTATCAGATGAATTTATAATAATCCTTCTATAATGTTTACTCTATTTATTATTCTATATCTTCTATTAACACTTCTTGTAGTTGTAAAAATTATAAACTTATTTAAAGGTCCCCTACGACTATTAAATTAATGATAATCCCAATACGTAAATCTCACCCTTTAATTAAAATTGCTAATAATGCCCTAGTTGACATACCTCTTCCAAGAAATATCTCTACCTTCTGAAACTTTGGATCGCTTTTAGGATTATGTCTAATAATTCAGATTGCCACAGGATTATTTCTAGCTATACATTATACTGCCCATATTGATTTAGCTTTTTCTAGAGTAGCCCATATTTGTCGTGATGTAAATTATGGATGACTCTTACGAACCATACACGCAAATGGAGCTTCTTTTTTTTTCATTTGTTTGTATATCCACATTGGGCGAGGAATATATTATGGTTCATACATGATCATACATGCATGATTAGTTGGGGTTGTAATTTTATTTTTAACAATAGCAACAGCATTCTTAGGATATGTCTTACCTTGGGGACAAATATCATTTTGAGGGGCCACTGTAATTACAAATTTATTTTCCGCAATTCCCTATGTAGGTACAGACTTAGTCCAATGAATTTGAGGGGGATTCTCAGTTGATAAAGCAACTTTAACTCGCTTTTTCACCTTCCATTTCCTATTTCCGTTTGCTGTAGCAGCAGCGTCTATAGTACATATTTTATTTTTACACCAAGCAGGAAATAATAACCCCCTTGGAGTTTCTAGACAAACAGATAAAATTCCATTCCATCCATATTTTACATTTAAAGATATTGTAGGATTTATTGTTATATTTTCTATTCTTCTACTCCTTTCATTATTAAACCCATATATATTAGGAGACCCAGACAATTTTATTCCAGCAAACCCTTTAGTCACACCTGCTCATATCCAACCTGAATGATACTTTCTATTTGCTTACGCCATTTTACGATCAATTCCTAATAAATTAGGAGGAGTAATTGCATTAGTAGCTTCAGTAGCAATCCTAATAATTTTACCGTTTACTCATTCATCCCAGTTTCGAAGACTTACTTTCTATCCCTTAAATCAAATTATGTTTTGATTTATAATTGCAATTTTAATTCTTTTAACATGAATTGGGGCACGTCCAGTAGAAGATCCTTACGTTCTTACTGGCCAAATTCTCACCCTTCTTTACTTTTCTTATTTTATTATTAACCCACTTTTATTAATCTGATGAGATAAAATACTAAAATGATTGTTTAGTTTATTAAAAACAAATGTTTTGAAAACATTAGAAAAGAAACACTTTCTTAATAATTGAACAGCTATTATACTAAAATATAATTTTAATTATAAACTAATTTCTATTATGGATAGGATCAACCCTATATTTCTAGAACCTAAATCTAGTACATTATCATTCTGCCACCATAAATTTTTCACTAAAAATTTTTTAATTACTATGAATAGTTATCCTATATAACCAAAGCTTAAATCTGGTGCACTTTTTCTGCCATCACAGTATTTCAAACTAAATTAAATTTTAAAATTATTAAATCCTTTCGTACTAAAATAATTTTTTTTTTTAAAAAGATAGAAACCAACCTGGCTTACACCGGTTTGAACTCAAATCATGTAAAAATTTAAAGATCGAACAGATCTTCTTGTTTAGGAGCTGCCCTAAACAGACTTTTTAATTCAACATCGAGGTCGCAATCTTCTTTTTCGATATGGGCTCTCAAAAGAAATTACGCTGTTATCCCTAAAGTAACTTAGTCTTTTACTCTTTAAAAAGGATCATTTACTAATTCAAATATTATTGTTTTTTTATTAAACAGTTAATATTATTTATACCTTTGTCTCCCCAACAAAATATAACGTTAAATTAAACTTTTAAAATTTAATAAAATTTAACTAATATATAAAGTTTTATAGGGTCTTATCGTCCCTTAAAATTATTTAAGCCTTTTCACTTAAAAGTTAAATTCAATATTTATAACACAGACAGCTTTTCTTTTGTCCAACCATTCATACAAGTTCCCAATTAAAAAACTAATGATTATGCTACCTTTGCACGGTCAATATACCGCGGCTCTTAAATTAATATATCAGTGAGCAGGCCAGACTATTTTTATCTACAAATAGACATGTTTTTGATAAACAGGCAAAGATTAATATTTGCCGAGTTCCTTTGTTATATCCTTTATATTAAAAACAAACTTTATCATCCTAAAGTGCAACTAAACAACTAAAAATATACTAATAAAATCATTGTTACTTTATTTTTTAAGTTTTAATTAACTTTTGAATATTTAAAATAAAATTTTATAAAAATTATTTTTATTAAAATCTCCGTTAAAACACTTTATTTTCATAGCTACTTTCAAGCCTAGAAAATTTCATTTTTTATAAAATTACTAACCATATTATGAACAAAAAGATAATCCCTTCTGCTCTTAAACTTTAAGTATTTTACTTTACTTAAAATATAAATTAAATTTATTTTTCAAAAAACCAGATATAATAAAACTCGAATAACATTTCATCTTTAATTTTATATTAAAAATTTTTTTGCTATAAAAATTTTTTATAAAATTAGCTATTTTTATTTCGGGATTATTAAATTATACCTAATTAAATTAAATTTCCCCTAATACACAAGGTACAATTGTTTATATTTACTATAATAATTAATAGCTACTTAAACTTTCCTTTACAGTACTTTTTACTATCGTTTAATTAGAAATTTCATTAACAATTACTTTTATCTAATATTAATTTAAATTGATTTTCTTATATCTTTATAGTCTACTAACCAAAACGATCTATACAATTTTCAAAGTAAACTGATTTGCACAGTAATCTTCTCAACGTAAGTGAAATGCTACCCTAATTTAGCTTTACTTTGTTAAATCCAGGTTTATTTTCCAATAAACCTACTATGTTACGACTTATTTCATTTTTATATGAAAGCGACGGGCGATATGTACACGATTTAGAACTTATATCTTTTAAGCTTATTAAACTTATATTACAATCAAATCCACCTTTATTTTTAATATTTCATTAATAAATCCGTATAAATATAATTTTATTGTAATTCATTTTAACTCATTTATTAGCTACACCTTGATCTAATTTTGATTATATATAAAACTTAATAATTATCTCTCTACTAAGATTATCTACTAATGATGGTATATAAGCTGAAAACAAAAACGAGTAAGATTTTACGTGGTTTATCGATTAAAAAACAAATTCCTCTGACAAGACTAAATCACCGCCAAATTCTTCAAATTTCAAGAACATATCTATAAATAATTAGGCTATTATATTACCTTTTGGTATAATAGGGTATCTAATCCTAGTCTAAACCCATAAAAAATCAGCTTCAAATTTAGTATTTTCAAATTAACAACCAAATATTATTGATTTCACCCTTTATTTTCTCAATTTTATTTTATACTATCATATTATAACCATAACCAAGTTATTACTTATTTGACCTTAAAGTCTAACCGCGACTGCTGGCACAATATTTCACCAGATCTTAACTTACTACTAAATCCTACTTTAATAAATTAATCTTTTTTAAAACTTTATGCTGGGATTTAAACTAAATAAAAATAATTCTTTCATTATATTCTATTAATACTTTAAGTAATTTATTAAATACACACTTCGGTTCCCATACAATTTTAGTAACCTCATAAGTAACTAAGACAGAATCAAACTTTACTCCAAAATTAAAATTTTAGATTCCGACAAACAATTATTTTTAAAGGTGTAAACAATTTAGTATCTTTTAAAATAATTTAAAATGTTAATTTATAAAATTAATTATAAATTAATAACCAAATAAAAATTAATATTTTTAACCCTATAAAAAATACTAAATAATTGATAGATACGGGTAAAAATCTTTTCCAAGCTAAATATATTAATTTATCATATCGAAGACGAGGAACAGTACCACGAACTCATACAAAAACAAAAGCAACAAGTACAGACTTTAAGTAAAAATTCCCACTACATGGTCTTCTACCTAAAAAAATAATTACAAACAACACCCTTATAAACAAAATACTAGCATACTCGGCCATAAAAATTAAAGCAAACCCACCTCTTCTATACTCAGTATTAAATCCAGAAACCAATTCTGACTCCCCTTCAGCAAAGTCAAATGGCGTCCGATTAGTTTCAGCTAAACAAGACCTAAACCAAATTATACTCAAAGGTAATGAAATGACTAAAAATCATATACTACCTTGATATTTATTAAACAAATCTAAACTAAACCCCCCCACTAAAACCACAAGAGACAATAAAATTAAAGCTAACCTTACTTCATAAGAAATAGTCTGAGCAACTCTACGTAATCTACCAAGAAGAGAATATTTACAATTAGAAGATCAACCAGCCACTATAGTTCTGTAAACTCCTATTCTTAAACAACAAAAAAAAAATAAAATACTTATATTAAACCTAATTAACCCAATTTCATAAGGTATAACTACTCATACTAATAACGAAATAAATAAACTAAATACAGGAGATAAATAGTAAACTAAAAAATTAGATATTATAGGCACGGTTTGCTCCTTAGTAAACAACTTTACAGCATCAGAAAATGGTTGTAACACGCCTATATACCCAACTTTGTTAGGCCCCTTACGAATTTGAATATATCCTAAAATTTTTCGCTCAAACAAAGTTACAAAGGCAACTCCAATTAAAACACACACAATTAAAATTAAATAATTTACTATCTCAACCAACATAATCATAAAATAACAAATAGCTACTTACCTGTTTATAAACACACTTTTATTTATTTAAGAATTTAACTTAATGTATACAATACTCAAACAGTTTAAACTAACTTAATAAAAAAATAAAACATATACAACCTATAAAATATTTAGATTTATAAATTTTAGAAATTTTTAATAATATAACTTATATAAACATATATGTATATAAATCAATAAATTTTAATGTAATATATACCATAAGAAAAAAGATTCAATTCATCATTTCATATAAAAATAAAAATATAAAAAAAGAAAAAAATATATCTAAACCAACGTGTATCTTTAAAATAAAACCTCATATCATTCCTAACAAATAACAAGATAACTCTATCGACAAAGACATTATATCTTTAATTAAATGCTGTGAGTATAAAGTCTCATTAAAAAATAGAATTGTGAACACGGATTGCTCATACCTTCTCGCTTCGGAGAAATCGCAAACCGTGTTCACAATTCTATTAATATATAGGGTCATGTTTAATATATCATGCTATGCAATTATAAGTTTATTAAGTTAATATACTCTAATTAAATAATAATATTGTATAATAAATGATTAGATATTAAGTTTGAATAGATGTATATATATTTAAATGCTTATATACATATATATATATACTTTTAAACAATTCAGTTATCTTCCTTACTTCATAAATTATTTGTTCTTATTTTATTTGTTACTAACTATAATTTATTTTGTTTATTAATTTTCTTATTTTTTTATTATAAAATATAGTGCCTGATTTTAAAAGGGTAGCTTTGATAGAGCTAATCATGTAGTTTCCCTACCTATATTAACATAAAACATTATACACAATGGAATTACACCATTTCTTTAAAAATCAAACCTTTATGTGCTCTTTACACCAGTGTATAAAATTTCCCTTAAAAGATAAGCTAAATAAGCTAATGGGTTCATACCCCGTAAATGAAAGTTTTAACCTTTCTCTTTTTAATGACTTTTCCGATTAACTTTTTGTTTTTTTTTTTTCCTTTAATTTTAGGAATTATTTTATCAATTTCATCATCTTCATGATTTGGTGCGTGAGTCGGGTTGGAATTGAACATAATATCTTTTATTCCAATTATTAGAATAAAAATAAACTCTTACTTATCAGAATCAGCTTTAAAATACTTTCTAATCCAAGCCCTAGCTTCAACCTTAATTATTATATCTAGATCTCTTTTTTTAACTTTTCCAACTTTATCCTCAATAATTATTCTTTTATCCCTTCTACTAAAATTAGGAGCTTCTCCATTCCATTTTTGATTCCCTCAAGTAATAGAAGGTTTAACGTGGCCTCAAGCTCTAGTCCTCATAAGAATTCAAAAACTAGCGCCTATATTTTTAATTTCATATTTAACGTTTTCTCCTCTAAATTTACAATTAATCTTGACTTCTGCCATCATGTCAGCTGTAATAGGTGCTTTAGGTGGCTTAAACCTTATAAAACTACGGAAAATCTTAGCATTTTCTTCCATTAATCATATATCATGACTTTTAATCGCCATTACAATTAACGACTATATATGAATAATATATTTCATCTTTTACGTTATAATTTCATCATCAATTGTAGTTCTTTTCTATATTATACAGGCCTTCACTATTACACAGTTATTAAACTCTAATTTTAATAGCCCTATTTGAAAATTAACAATTCCACTTAATTTTCTATCATTAGGAGGTTTACCACCATTCACCGGATTCCTTCCCAAATGAATTATAATTCAAACAATAGTAATAAACCATATATTCATTCTATTATTTTTACTTCTTTTTACTTCTTTAATCACCCTATATTTTTATCTTCGATTAACAATTCCTTTTTTTCTTTTGTTAAATACTAATTTAACTTTTAATATAAAATACTCTCCCCATTCCTCATCCTTCTCTATGCCTTTATTTTCATTCCTAAATTTTTCAGGTTTACTTCTTCCTCTCCCCTTTCTATTTGTATAATAGAATTTTAAGTTATTTTAAACTAGAAGCCTTCAAAGCTTAAAAAAAAAGACAATCTTTTAAATTCTAAGTCTCAGTGTTCTACACATCTTTAGATTTGCAATCTAATATTATTCTTTTACTATAAGACCTAATAAGAAAGTTATTAACTTGTTAATAGATTTACAATCTATCGCCTTTTACTCAGCCATCTTATCTT